TTCCGTCTTCTCTCTTCTTTTATTGCCCTCCTGTCCTGTCGTCAATTGACAGTATGACTTAGGGCGCAATATAATTTAAGTGGTCAAATCATATTTTGGTAAAGCACCTTGAATCCACTGGGGAGGAAAGGATCTTGGATCCGACGCAGAACCCTTTGTTAATGGTTAATGAGAGAGATAAAGACGAGAAAGACCAATGAAATCAAGTTTCAAGGTTGTAATTTAATGGTAAAGTTTGATTACCATTAACCTCCAGAATAGTTAACGAGTTTTTCGGTTTGATTCATCTCCTAAAGGTGGCTCTCGGCCTGAGTTATTATTAAGTTAAGGTGGCCTTAGGCATTAATTATCTACGGTATTTTTCTTTTTACCTATTTTCTTTCTAGTGTTTTTTATTTACTAAAGGTGGCCGGGACCTATTATTTCTAGTTGATTTATGAATCAAGGTGGCCATAGGCCCCTATGGTCCAGTGGTTACGACCTCTCTCTTTCACGGAGAAAACGAGGGTTCAAGTCCCTCTAGGGGTGTACCAAGACTCAAGACTATAGGAGTGGGATTTTCTATCAAGTGATCGATATTTGTCAAGTCCTTCTAATAGTCTACTTAGTGGGACTTTGTATTTTAGATCAAGTGATATGTATTTGTCAAATCTGCCTGGGAGACGAAAGGAAGTTTATTATGGAACGTCTAAAATGAATTAGGCGTTGGGTCGATGCCCGAGTGGTTAATGGGGACGGACTGTAAATTCGTTGACAATATGTCTACGCTGGTTCAAATCCAGCTCGGCCCAACAATTTGTCAATCTACTATCAGATGGTAGAACACTCTTGTTCTTAAGAAATACCTGATACGAGAGAATCAAAAAGAATCCAAAATTTATGCTAGATCTCTTCTTATTTCCCTGGGATTGTAGTTCAATAGGCAAGAGCACCGCCCTGTCAAGGCGGACGTTGCGGGTTCGAGCCCCGTCAGTCCCGACGGATCCAATAAGTACATCAATTCGCCTCTCCATTTTCTGTTAAATTTTCTGTTAAATCTGTTAAAGAAGGGACAGAGAGGATTGAATTCCGAAGGGGTTTCCCTTCTTTTTTTTTCGGGATTCTGTCGAAGAAAGAACAAACCCTAAACTAAAATGAAAATAACTAAAATAGTTAAGTTGTTAGAATATTACATCTTTTCTCCCGCGACTCATCTTTCTCATACTTCTTTGTCAATTTAGATCATGAAAATTGAGAACCTAATTCTTCTCTTTTTCCACTTCGCTTGTATTGTTTGTTGGGGTTTTGTAGTTCGGACGGGCGGTTATATTTCGTTTCGTTTGATGGTTCTATAAGGAAGACCTGAGGTAGGTTATAGAAAAGAAAGAACAGAAAAGAAGGATAAATAAAGTAAAGGAATTTTTGATTGGTCCGGGAATCCCATCTTGGATTCGGTATGGATAAAATATGTTCGTATGTTATACTATTCAATTCTCGACGACGAATTTCTTTAATAGCACAGATGTTGTTATTCATGATATTGATCCGATTCAAGATCATCGAATCGATAGGTAATGCATTCATTGAATTGACAGGTGAAAGATTTATCATCTCTATGGGATTAAATCCCGAGTTATTGTGAAATAAAAAAAACGATGAGATTATGGAAGTAAATATTCTTGCATTTATTGCTACTGCACTGTTCATTTTAGTTCCTACTGCTTTTCTACTTATAATTTACGTAAAAACAGTCAGTCAAAATGATTAATTACTTTAAATGAAACTTGACTTCTGAATTCTTATCAATAGTTGAAGAAATCAAATGAAAAGTATTCTATTTTTGCGTCTTAAATGAAATCAACGGGCTATCATCGGCGGTATTCTAGGAGATCCGAGAGTATGGTAAGTAAGAAATTTATTTCTTACTTACCATACTCTCTATTAGTGTTATAGTAGTGTAAAAAATTGTTTCTAATAAAGTTGGTATACTATATTAGCTTATATCTTCAATATATGTAGTTATTTTAATCCACATATGGAATTGACGTAGGACCCAATTCTATTTCTTTGATACATCTATTTATTCCGATGAATCTGAAATCATTGTTTTACTGTTATAGAATACATTTCTCCACTAGAATCCAATGGAATTTGGAAATGAAGATATTTTGATTTGAAAATGATTTCAATTCAAATCAAAAATGCGTTGCAGAACGATCTATAAAACAATTGATACCGTTTCATTCCTCAACTAAATTAGGAGTGCTTCTAAAGTCCACTTCTTCCCCATACTACGAGCGAAAGGGAAAATGTAAAGACTACCATTAAAGCAGCCCAAGCGAGACTTACTATATCCATGTGAATTATGTCCCTTATCTCTATGATAGAATTATTCTATTATTGCTCACTAATAATAGTAGAATGAATGGTCCAGAGTCAAAAAGGGATTCTGGCCGAACACTATTGATGAACCAATCAAATAAATCCATTTCAAAAATTCCTATATGGTTTCTAATCGGGAAAGACTAAACACAAGTAAAATAAACAATCACACTACAAAGGAATGTTACTAATGGAACATCTAGTAATAAAATAAGAGGGTCCCTTCCTTTTTTCTTGCCCTTCAAAGTAAAAAAAGTAAAAATAGATAAATTGCTATCTATTACCTATTACAAACTTTTTCCTATTTGATCTAATACGTACCCTTTCCCGATTGTCTCTCTGAAGGAGTTGAGAGATAGTATATTATACTCTTGACGAGGGGTTAAAAAAAAAAAAGCATTTTTTTTTATATAAAAAAGTCAATTATACATCTCAATCTAATAGTGATTGAATGCCTGAACACTCAGAGATTCTCGCGAGTCTATATATGTAGATTACAGTATAGAAAGAACTTTACCCAACCAGTAGTTAAATTATCTGCCGGTTATCCAATCAAGACCCAATCAGTAGACATTACATTAGTAGTAGAAAGGAATCGGGAAGTCTTGCTTCGACCATTAGAATCTTTCTTTTCATTTTGGATTCAAAGATTTCTTTACAAAATCCCTAGAACGGATGTTTAGAATCAACCAAGTATTAAAAGCCCCTTATTCTTTTCTGCTGGGTCAAATTTGGTTGAGTTCTATCAGCAGAGCAGAATAAGAGATTTCGATTCGTTTGTTGATGAGGCGGCACCCGGATTTGAACTGGGGAAAAAGGATTTGCAGTCCCCCGCCTTACCACTCGGCCATGCCGCCAAAACGATACAAAATAGGATAAAAATTTCCCTTTTTGGGTTGGATTACTAAATTTTAGTTTATTGTACTTGCATCCCTTTTTTAATCCTTTTTCTAAATTTAGAAAAATTAGAAAAGAAACCCTTTTTCCCCTTTTGATTGTATTTGATCTAACCCTTCGATTGATTATATAGTATCTCAAAACACACAATGCAAAAAGCTTCCCCTCACTTTTCTTTTCTATTGAAAAATAAAATTTATATTTTCGCTCAAAAAAACCAAAATTGATGACAAATGGGAACCATTAACTATTCGTTGACTAAGAATTCGTGAATGGTTCTTGGATTTGAATCTAAAATTTGGTTTGCCTAATGACATAAGAAAATACAAATTGATACATACTTAATGGATTCTTTTGAATCAAAAACCCTTCTCCATTTCCATTATAACAAAAACGATAAGTATATGTAAACCCCAGAGCGGAAATTGTTACACAGATACTAAATTGGCTATTTAGAGTATGTTGCCTATAAATAAAAAAGAAAGGGGATTTTTTGGAACAAAAAAAGGCCCGGCTGGGTATTGACCGGGCCAGGCCAAAAGGGCACTTCGAACAAAATAAAAGCAAGAAGGTCTTCTTTATTTATCTTTCTATTTGGATCTTTCGAGCATCTAAATGGAATTGCTAATTATATAATAACGATAAAGAATGTAAAAGAAATACTTTCTTTAATCCTTACTTGATGTGTAATGTAACATAGTAATTATCTTTTTCAATTGGGAGAGATGGCTGAGTGGACGAAAGCGGCGGATTGCTAATCCGTTGTACGAGTTATTTGTACCGAGGGTTCGAATCCCTCTCTTTCCGTTTCCGTTGATGACTTTCTATTTTTTTATTTCAAATTTAGCAAACCCCTTTTTCTTTTTTTCCTAGTTAAATGTGTGGAATAGTTAAAATAAAATATTAAGAAAATTGTAAAATCAAGCAAGAAAAACGAAAATTTTCTTTTATTCTTCACGTCCAGGATTACGTCCCGGATCATTGGATAGGAATCCAAAGATGAAGAGAGAAACAAAGAATATTACTACTGTGTAAACGAAAAGTTTGAGAGTAAGCATTACACAACCTCCAATATCATTTTTTGAAAAAGAAAAACGAGAAAAGAAAAGATAATAGATCCTCCATTTTTATATCACATATCCTATTTTGACACCAAGAAATCAATTAAATTATAGAAATAGAAAAGAATGTTCAGAAATTCAAATGAAGTTTAAATTTTGAACAAGAGTCTTTGATTACCACAAATCACTTTCATACCCACAATTAGATATTGTAAGCGACCCTAAGCTAATAAGGTATTTCGCCGGAAAAAGGATTCAAATCGGGAAATGGGGCGAGCCGGATTTCTCGCGGCTATCCGAGAATTTCAATGTTTGAATTGAAGGTTCATACTGTCAGACTTATTTGATCTTATCAATTGTTATCATTTTTCTCGAATAAATCATGAATTTTCTAGGATACTATTAAAGATCTTATCGAAAACTTACAGCAGCTTGCCAAACAAAGGCTAAAAGAAAAAAGAACAGGGGTATGACTGGCATAACATCTACGATTGGATTCAAAAAAGCATAGGCTTCGGGCAATTTGGCGAAGAAAAGACTACTCGGATAAAGGGCAGAATTAAGACAGATCAAACTAAAGATATTAAGCATAACAGACATTTTTTTCGTCGAGATAATTGCATTTTGATTGAGTTATTGATATAAGGAAAAATGAAGAAAGTAAGGTAGACAAAAAAATCCTTCTTTTTCCACTCAATCAAAAATCCTCCAATTCTCAAAGGAGAATAGAAGAAATCATACTTTCATACAATATCTTAATTGAATTATATGTAATGATCAATAAATTCATAGATATACACATGTCAAAATCCTAGCAACGAATCTAGAATCAATTCTATAAAGAAGAAAAATTTTCTATAGATAGTTGGACTGGAATTGACGAACACTTCATACCAATATTATTCTTTATTAGTATTAGTGTCCAATAAAAATAGAAATGGGGCGTAGCCAAGTGGTAAGGCAACGGGTTTTGGTCCCGCTATTCGGAGGTTCGAATCCTTCCGTCCCAGAGCATATCCCTTGTATCCGAATACTTCTTTTTTGTTCAACAAGGTTCTGTTTCAAGGTCTAATATTGGATAGAATATGATTCCTCTTTCTTTTTTGATTTTGAATGATTCTTTTCGGAATCATATCTGAATTTTTCACAAACTGAACTAAATCGAGTTCAAATGACATGCAAAAGTAACTAAACCCTTTTGTAATTAAGATGGGACATAGATCTGTAGAAAGATTACTTAACCTCAGGTTAAACAAAATATGAAAATACATATAAAAGAGGAAGTGCTTAGCCTATAGGTATGTATTGTTATCCTATTTCAGTGACAAAAAGTCTTTCTCTTTTTGTGAAAAACAATTTGCATCCCTAAAATATTCAATTTTAAATATTTAACAATGATATTTCTTTTTATTGTTCGATCTATTTAGATTATTTGCTTTACATCATTGACAATTCCATTCGAAAAGAAACAGAAAATGATCTTTCTTATGATAGTATTTACTGTAAAACTTGACTCAAATAATGATGTAGAAGTAAGAAACTTTTTCAAGTATCAAGATTTGTAATGATTCTTGATGGATTGAATCTTTGGGAAGTTTTGGGAAGTTGGAATGGGTCAGTCTATCTTATTGAGTCACTTGAAGAGGCAGAGTCAAATAGAATTTATTTATTCGTGTAATTTCTGTTAGTTATGTTATTTCTATATTTAGATTTCTGGATATTTAGACATTTTTTTTAGATAGATATTTATTGAAAAAGTTCCATTCATACAAAAAAGCCGGGGTCTTGCTAATATTTCTTCAGAAAAATCTTTATTATCTATGTAGATAAGAAAAAATTTAAATTACTATGTCTCTGTACCGACTGAACCAATGACTATTCATGATTCCATAATTGAATCAATTCCATACTGGTTCCAAATTAGAGGAATGTTATGGTAAAACTTCGTTTAAAACGATGTGGTAGAAAGCAACGTGCGACTTGAAGGACACGATCCGGTGTGGATTCTTATTCTTACATCCACCATTTTATTTTTATATAGGAATGAAGGTGCTCTTGGCTCGACGTCGTTTTTCTATTCTACTAGAACCCTTCTTTTTTTTGGGGGGTTGTAATGTAAATAGTTCGTGATGGAGCTCGAGTAGAAAGTATTGATTAATTTCTCAGGGGCAACGATCTAGGGTTAATGCCAATCAATAAATTGGAACAACTTCGTAAGTATATCTTCGATATAGAAATCGAAAGGAGCCGATTCGAACAAATTTTCAATTCAAAAACATTTGTTCGAACGGCTAAAACTTTTTCGATCCACAGTGTATCGCGCACGAATCAACCATCGGTATGATTCTTTGATAGAAAGAAATCACAAAAGGGGTATGTTGCTACCATTTTGAAAGGATTAAGAAGCACCGAAGTAATGTCTAAACCCAATGATTTAAAACCAAGATAAAGGATCCCAGAACAAGGAAACACCACTTCAATTGTCTTACGGATCCAAATAAAGAATCCAAATCTCTTTTAAATGAGACGAAAAAAGGGGGGGTTAAAGACCACTCAAAAAAAAAAAAAAAAGAAAAATATAAATTGATTTAAAATATTTGATAATTATTGAACTTGAGTTATGAGTACAAATGATTTTTTTTTCAGGAAGGAAGCTAAAGAAAAATGACTATGAGTTAAATTATAGACTCATTTATTTTACGGATTCCTTTCCTATTTATTTTATTCTAATTTTATCCATAGACAAAACTTCGAATCATTTTTTATCGAGCCGTACGAGGAGAAAACTTCTTATACGGTTCTAGGGGGGGGGTTCTTTTATCTACATCTATCCCGATGAGCCGTCTATCGAATCGTTGCAATTGATGTTCGATCTCGAAGAGAAGGAAGAGATCTTCGGAAAGTGGGTTTTTATGATCCTATCAAGAATCAAACTTATTTAAACGTTCCCGCTATTCTCTATTTCCTTGAAAAAGGCGCTCAGCCTACAGGAACTGTTCAGGATATTTTAAAAAAGGCAGAGGTTTTTAAGGAACTTTGCCCTAATCAACCGAAATTCAATTAAATTAAGGAAATAAAAAATAAGGATAGGATAGTGATTTCTATATCATTTTGGATATCTTTTCTATACTATGTTTTTTTATTTCCTTCTTTTCTTGCTCTATTCGTATCTATTTATCAT